CCGAATTTGGAGTATCCTACTTTCACGTGATTCACAGGGTGCAACAAGCAATCGATATTTCACGATCAAAGGTGTAGTACTGCTTGTAGTAGTGGTCCTTATATCTCGTATTAACAATCGAAAGATGGTCGAAAGAAAAAATCTCTATTTGATGGGGCTTCTTCCTATACCTATGAATTCCATTGGACCCAGAAATGAGACATTGGAAGAATCTTTTTGGTCTTCCAATAGAAATAGGTTGATTGTTTCGCTCCTGTATCTTCCAAAAGGGAAAAAGATTTCTGAGAGTTGTTTCATGGATCCGCAAGAGAGTACTCGGGTTCTCCCAATAAAGAAAAAGTGTATCATGCCTGAATCTAACCGGGGTTCGCGGTGGTGGAGGAACCGGATCGGAAAAAAGAGGGATTCTAGTTGTCAGATATCTAATGAAACCGTAGCTGGAATTGAGATTTCATTCAAAGAGAAAAATAGCAAATATCTGGAGTTTCTTTTTTTATCCTATACGGATGATCCGATCCGCAAGGACCCTGATTGGGAATTGTTTGATCGTCTTTCTCCGAGGAAGAAACGAAACATAATCAACTTGAATTCGGGACAGCTATTCGAAATCTTAGGGAAAGACTTGATTTGTTATCTCATGTCTGCTTTTCGTGAAAAAAGACCAATTCAGGGGGAGAGTTTCTTCAAACAACAAGGAGCTGGGGCAACTATGCAATCCAATGATATCGAGCATGTTTCCCATCTCTTCTCGAGAAACAAGTGGGGTATTTCTTTGCAAAATTGTGCTCAATTTCATATGTGGCAATTCCGCCAAGATCTCTTCGTTAGTTGGGGGAAGAATCAGCACGAATCGGATTTTTTGAGGAACGTCTCGAGAGAGAATTGGATTTGGTTAGACAATGTGTGGTTGGTAAACAAGGATCGGTTTTTTAGCAAGGTACGGAATGTATTGTCAAATATTCAATATGATTCCACAAGATCTATTTTCGTTCAAGTAACGGATTCTAGCCAATGGAAAGGATCTTCTTCTGATCAATCCAGAGATCATTTCGATTCCGTTAGAAATGAGAATTCAGAATATCACACATTGATCGATCAAACAGAGATTCAGCAACTAAAAGAGAGATCGATTCTTTGGGATCCTTCCTTTCTTCAAACGGAACGAACAGAGATAGAATCAGATCGATTCCCGAAATGCCTTTTTGGATCTTCCTCCATGTCCTGGCTATTCACGGAACCTGAGAAGCGGATGAATAATCATCTGCTTCCGGAAGAAATCGAAGAATTTCTTGGGAATCCTACAAGATCAATTCGTTCTTTTTTATCTGACAGATGGTCAGAACTTCATCTGGGTTCGAATCCTACTGAGAGGTCCACTAGAGATCAGAAATTGTTGAAGAAAAAACAAGATGTTTCTTTTGTCCCTTCCAGGCGAGCGGAAAATAAAGAAATGGTTGATATATTCAAGATAATTACGTATTTACAAAATACCGTCTCAATTCATCCTTCGGAACCATATCACATCCCGGATCTGGTTCCGAAGGATGAACCGGACAGTTCCAATAAGATTTCATTCTTGAACAAAAATCCATTTTTTGATTTCTTTCATCTATTCCATGACCGGAACAAAGGGGGATACGCGTTACGCCACGATTTTTTTGAATCAGAAGAGAGATTCCCAGAAATGGCGGATCTATTCACTCTATCAATAACCGAGCCGGATCTGGTGTATCATAGGGGATTTGCCTTTTCTATTGATTCCTACGGGTTGGATCAAAAAAAATTCTTGAATGAGGTATTCAACTCCAGAGATGAATCGAAAAAGAAATCTTTATTGGTTCTACCTCCTCTTTTTTATGAGGAGAATGAATCTTTTTCTCGAAGGATCAGAAAAAAATCGGTCCGGATCTACTGCGGGAATGATTTGGAAGATCCCAAACTAAAAACAGCGGTATTTGCTAGCAACAACATAATGGAGGCAGTCAATCAATATAGATTGATCCGAAATCTGATTCAAATCCAATATAGCACCTATGGGTACATAAGAAATGTATCGAATCGATTCTTTTTAATGAATAGATCCGATCGCAACTTCGAATATGGAATTCAAAGGGATCAAATAGGAAATGATACTCTGAATCATATAACTATAATGAAATATACGATCAACCAACATTTATCTAATTTGAAAAAGAGTCAGAAGAAATGGTTTGATCCTCTTATTTCTCGAACTGAGAGATCCATGAATCGGGATCCTGATGCATATAGATACAAATGGTCCAATGGGAGCAAGAATTTCCAGGAACATTTGGAACATTTCGTTTCTGAACAGAAGAATCCTTTTCAAGTAGTGCAAGTAGTGTTCGATCGATTACGTATTAATCAATATTCGATTGATTGGTCCGAGGCTATCGACAAAGAAGATTTGTCTAAGTCACTTCGTTTCTTTTTGTCCAAGTCACTTCTATTTTTGTCCAAGTCACTTCCCTTTTTGTCCAAG